TTATTCGGCTCCTTTATGCAAGATAGAGAGAGATAGATAAATTTAACAAAATGGAGAAGGTGTGAACAAAATGAAATGAATTCTACCCATAACATCTATGTCAGCCTTTCGTTCTGAATGTATTCAAAACATCCCGCTTTTTAGATGATCCCTATAGAATAGAAAATAGAAGAGGAGGAAAAATTCTAACAATTTTTTTTCTACTTACTTCGTTCGCTATTTCTTTTCTATTTGAAAGAATCCTTAGGAAAAGCATTTTTTTCGACCGAGCTAAAATACATATTCTATGTCGATGTCTATAGTAAACTAAAGGAATCGTTTAATAGCTAGTTTGCTTCAATTTATCATATACAAATAAAAAAATTGAAGATTTAGTTACGATTAGAAATAAACTTTCTATATCTTTATCCATGGATCCCTTACTCATACTTAAAAAATTGTGAGTATTGTGATCCAATTCAAAAAACTTATGTTTCGTAATTTCATAATTCCATTTTTCAATTTCGAATTGATTCTTCTTGGATACAAATTACGATAATGTATATTCTTCCTCGAATCGTTCGTTGAGAGGGAAAGGATTAAATCCTTTTAAGAAATAAGTTTGTGATCGGAATATGAATCAAACGAGGGACCCCTTAACTAGTAAGGGGTCAATAGAACGAATCGCCCTTTTACCACTAAACTATACCCGCTACAATGCAATTATTGTATATAAACGGATCTTTTGTCGAACAGGAGAATCAGTCGGAATCCAAAAAAGGATCATAATAAAAGAATCATGAAAATTCTAGTTTTGACGTGTTTTCTTTCGTAAAGGGGACCTAATGAAATCAAGAAAAAAGGACTACCTTTTTTGTTTTGCTGAAGGTGCTTTGACAAATACATCTTGACAAAATTATTTTAGTCATAACATAAAAAGAAAATGCATTGTGAAAGAATCTCCATTCTTTTTTTATTCGTATTTGCTTTTTTTTACATTTTTAGGTACGGGTACTTTGCTGGAAAAAATAAAGAAAATAAAGAATAATAAGAAATGGCATTTTGATCTTCTATCATTTTGGTTCTATCTCATAGGAATAAAAAAGTTTTTCTTTTGTTTGATCTTGTTTCAATAACAAGTATTTTTTCAGATCAATGGGATTCATGAGAACAAAAAAAGCCCGGCTAGGTACCGATCTGGCCGGGCTGGAGAAAAAAAAACACGACCCCTTCGAACAAACAAAAAAGGGTATTTTTTTATTATTTATTAGAATTCTATTCTATTTTATACAATATTTATTATATTTCTATATTTATATTTATTTTTCTATATTTCTATTTATTTCTATTTTATATATTTCTATAAGATTTTGGATATCTTAAATAGAATTTTAAAATAGAATTTGATATCCTAATCTAATATAGAATAAATTATAGAATAATAGAATAAATTATAGAATAAATAGAAAAACTATATAAAAAAAAAAAAAATAGAAGAATAAGTCAAAGAGAGATAAGATAGAAAGAAAGGAGGAGCTTTTTCAATCTCTCTTTTTTGTTTGTATAATGTAACATAGGAATTCTATTTTTTCAATTTTGGAGAGATGGCTGAGTGGACTAAAGCGTCGGATTGCTAATCTGTTGTACGAAATTTTCGTACCGAGGGTTCGAATCCCTCTCTTTCCGTTTCCGTCGATGATTTGGTATTTTCTTTATCTCTTGAATTTTTTCTTTGTTTGTTTGATTTTTTATTATTCAATAATATATTAAATATATTATTAAATTCTATTCTATTATTAAATATTAAATAAATATTAAATAGTTATTAAATATTAAATAGAAATAAATAGAAAGATGTAAAATTCTAAGAAATATTTCAAAATCATGAAAGGAGAATAAAAAAAAATTATTTTTTATTCTTCACGTCCCGGATTACGTCCCGGATCGTTAGATAGGAATCCGAAGATGAAAAGAGAAACAAAGACTATCACTACTGTGTAAACAAATAGTTTTAGAGTAAGCATTACACAATCTCCAAGATCAATTAAAAAAAAAAGAGAATAGATTTTCCTATACTATACATTATGTTTCTTTTGACACTAAGAAATGATGTGGTTTCGAGAAATATAATAGAAAGTAATTTTCATAAATTTATTTGAAATAATAGCCGAGTCCTTTATTATAAAAATTTTCATACCCACAATTCTATATTGGTGGGGGACTCAAATCGAATTTTTTTTCATTTTCAATGGAAAAGGGGGTAAGAATGATTAAATGAGATGGTCCAGCTTTTTTGGGGGTATAAAAAATTTCAATATTTGAATTGGGGATTCATACTGTAAGACTTATCTGATCTTATGAATTGTTAGAATTTTTTTTTTCGAATAAATTCTGAATTTTTCTAAGAGTCTAAGATAGTATAAAAATGAAAGATCTTATCGAAAACTTACAGCAGCTTGCCAAACAAAAGCTAAGAGAAAAAAGAGTACAGGTATTACTGGCATAATATCTACAATTGGATTCAAAAAAGCGTAGGCTTCCGGTAATTTCGCGAATAAAAAACTACTTGAATAAAGGGCAGAGTTAATACAAATACAGACCAAACTAAAGATATTAAGCATAAGCATAGCAAACATTTTGTTCTTTAAGATAGAATATAAGAAATCATACTTTCATACAATATCTTAATTGCATTCTATGGAATGATCAAGAATTTCCGTTTAATTCTATATCTACACATATCCAAAGCCTCGCAACATTCTATCGAAATAGATATTTTGATATTTGAACTGGAATTGACGAACAACCAATATGAATATTAGATTAATATTAGTGTTTATTAGTGTCGAATAGAAATTGGAAATGGGGCGTGGCCAAGTGGTAAGGCAACGGGTTTTGGTCCCGCTATTCGGAGGTTCGAATCCTTCCGTCCCAGAGCATATCCATGCATGATCTATCTAGATCTATATATATAGATCTAGATATCATATGAGAGTACAAATATTCTATACAAATATTCTATTAGAATAAAGATTGCCCTTTTTTGAGAAACTTTCGGTTTAATAATCTATAATCTATAATATTGGCTAAAGTGTGATTCTTTTTTCTTATTTTTAATGATCCGTGTCTAAATTGAGTTCCTTTTACGATGTATATTCAAAAAGAACTTATTTAAACTTATTTATTTGTATTCATGTTATTAATTATTAAATAGAATATTTTTTATGTTCAAAATAAAAAAAGAAATAAAAAAATAGAAATTCCATTCATACAATAAAATATCGATTTCATTTGAATTTTTGATGAGACTTCGTTATTCTTTAGAAATTACCCATTCAGAAAACGTATAGATTACTATGGATCGACTGAATCAACGACTATTCATGATTTCATAATTACATACTGGCTCCAAACCAGATAAATGTTATGGTAAAACTTCGTTTGAAACGATGTGGTAGAAAGCAACGTGCGACTTGAAAGACATGATTCAATTAGCTGTGGATTCTTAATCCACTATTTTTATATTCTATAGAAATTTGTATATAGAAATGAGGGTGCTCTTGGCTCGACATCGTTTGTTCTGTTCCATTCGAACTCGTTTTTTTGGGGGGGGTTGATGATGTAAATAGTAATAGTACATGATGGAGCTCGAGTTGATTCATTTTTCAAGAGCAAGTATCTAGGGTTAGTGAAAATTTTTAAATTTGAACAACTTCGTAAATCTATTATCTATCTATAATTATCTATCTATATATATATATATAAATCGAAAGGATCAAAAGTTTCAAACAAAATTAAAAGTAAAATTTGTTGGAATTGGTAAAACGATTTCGATCCAAAGTGTATCTGCGGGAATCCATTATCCATTTCTATGATTCTTTGATAGAAAGAAAAAAGGGTATGTTGCTGCCATTTTTGAAACGATTAAAAATCCCCGAAGTAATGTCTAAACCCAACGATTCAAGGAAAATCTAAGGGATCCTGGAACAAGTAAATACCTTTTTTAATTGTCTCAACAACTCTATCAGAATCAGAATGAAGAAAAAAAAAAAAAATAGATTCTATTCGAAAGAAGATAGACAAAAAACGGGATAGAGACCGCTCAATAAATGAAATACTTAAAGGTTTTGAGTTATTTGAGAGTTATCCAACTTGAGTTATGAGTTTGCGAATACGAGTGATTTTTTTTCGGGAAAGAAAAAGAATAAGAAAAAAAGTACTTATAAATCATAATCGAATTGATTTTATGATTTTATGGATCTATTTGACATCCAAATTCATAATAATATTCTATCCGATTCATAATAATATTCTATCCGATAGGCATCATCTAATTTTCTCGAGCCGTACGAGGAGAAAACTTCTTATACGTTTCTAGGGGGGGTGTATTGTTCATCTACATACATCTATCCCAATGAGCCGTTTATCGAATTGTTGCAATTGATATTCGATCCCGACGAGAGGGAAGAGATCTTCGGAAAGTGGGTTTTTATGATTCGATAAAGAATCAAACCTATTTCAATATTCCTGTTATTCTCGATTTCCTTGAAAAGGGCGCTCAACCTACAGGAACTGTTCAGGATATTTCAAAAAGGGCGGGTGTTTTTATCGAACTTTGCCCTAATCAACAAACGAAATTCAATTAATGAAATAAGAAACAAAAGAGGGTGTGGATAACTTGTATATATATTTCTATAAACCTTTATCTCTCTTATCCCCCCGCTATCTATTCATACCTCATTTTTTTCATTTATTATTTGCTATACTATAAGAATGCTGTTTTCTACAACCACAAAAATAGATTTTTATTGATATAAATTAATATAAAACGGATGGAAAAAAAAGAGCAAATCAATAAATGAAGTAATAGGGTTTATAAATACATTACTCTCAATGAGGTGGTTTTCATTGGAATTCTCTGAAGAAATAAAAAAGGGGGTTAGGTTAATTGCTTAGTCCATATTTCGATTGTATTGATTCAATTATTAATTAATATTAATTTGATTGAAAAAATTGGATCTCTACCCTTTTCTTTTTTCCTTAATTTTCGCATACATCCTTTTCTTTTGGATCTATGTCGATTAGTTTTGTAGTGCCAATTCAACATAAATTGTTTGTTTTTTTTTATTTTTTTTTTTTTTATTAGTTTTATTTATTAGTATTATAGTATTATAATACATTAATACATTTTCGTATTCGAATTTTTTTATTATAATTTACAAACGAACTTTGTTATTATTAACATTAATTAAATAAAAATAAAATAAATGGAATTTCAATTGGCATTTATTAAATTCTTAGTTACTATTTAAATTTAAAGTTTATAATTCTTTTGTTTTCTCCATTGTAGTTTTTTCTCAACATTAACATTAATATTAATATTGACAACAGTGTATCAAACAAATATAATCCGATCGTGAATAAACGGATCTTTTTATTTCCGTTCCATATCCGTAGGATTTTTTTATTATACAATTCAATCTTTTTTTGATTGCTATTGTATCTACACATTCGATTTTATTAGTTTTTTTTCATATTAGTTTCATTCGGGTTGCTAACTCAATGGTAGAGTACTCGGCTTTTAAGTGCGACTCGATTTTTTACACATTTTTATGAAGCAATGGATTCGTTCATACCAGCGATAGAGTTTGTAAGACGACGACTGATCCAGAAAGGAATGAATGGAAAAAGTAGCATGTCGTATCAATGGATAATTCGAAGAATATTTCATTCTTATTGGATCCGATCCAAACCTTTGTTTGAATTCTTGGCTCGGAACAAAAAATCAAAGTTCGGTTGAATTAATAAATGGATAGAGCCTGGCGGCTCCAATTATAGGGAAACAAAAAGCAACGAGCTTTCATTTTTTAATTTGAATGATTACCCGATCTAATTTTACGTTAAAAATAGATTAGTGCTTGATGTGGGAAAAGCTTTTCCTATGAAAAAAAGAAAATGGATTATTGATTTTTTTATGAGTCCTAACTATTAACTATTCTCCATTCTGGGGTGGCGCTGAATGTGTAGAAGAAAGAGTATATTGATAAAGATATTTTTTTCCAAAATCAAAAGAGCGATTGGGTTAAGAAAATAAAGGATTTCAAACTCTATTGTTATTCTAGAATGAACATAAACCAATTAGATCGAAAAAAACGAGGAGAGAGAGTCCGTTGATGAGTTTTACTTGTTTTCGAGGTATCTATTCGTTTTTCATTTTTTTACTATAATAGAATACCCTAATAGAATACCCTGTTTTGACTGTATCGCACTATGTATCATTTGAGAACCCAATAAATCCCCTATCCCTGTCTCAAATTGAATTTTTAAAAATGGAGGAATTTCAAGTATATTTAGAACGAAATAGGTTTCAGCAATATGACCTCCTATACCCACTTATCTTTCGGGAATATATTTATGCACTTGCTTATGATCATGGTTTAAATAGCTCCATTTTGATGGAAAATATAGGTTCTGACAATAAATCTAGTTTACTAATTGTAAAACGTTTAATTATTCGAATGTCTCAACAGAATCATTTGATTATTTCTGTTAATGATTCTAACAAAAATAAATTTTGTGGGTACAACAAGAATTTATATTCTCAAATAATATCAGAGGGGTTTGCCGTCATTCTGGAAATTCCATTTTCCCTACGATTAATCTCTTTCTTAGAGGAGGCAAAAATCGTAAAATCTTATAATTTACAATCAATTCATTCAATATTTCCTTTTTTTGAGGATAAATTTCCCTATTTTAATTATGTGTCAGATATACGAATACCTTACCCTATCCATCTGGAAATTTTGGTTCAAACCCTTCGTTACTGGGTGAAAGATGCCTCTTCTTTTCATTTATTAAAGCTCTTTCTTCACGAGTATTGTAATTGGAACATTATTATTACTTCAAAAAAATCGATTTCTACTTTTTCAAACAGGAATCCAAGATTCTTCTTGTTCCTATATAATTTTTATCTATGTGAATACGAATCTATCTTCCTTTTTCTCCGTAACAAATCTTCTCATTTACAATTAACATCTTCGGTAGTCCTTTTTGAGCGAATCTATTTCTATGGAAAAATGGAATATCTTCTAAAAGTCTTTCCTAAGGATTTTCTGTCTACCCTATGGTTTTTCAAGGACCCTTTCATTCATTATGCTCGATATAAAGGAGAATCCATTCTGGCTTCTAAGAATACCCCTCTTGTGATGAATAAATGGAAATACTATCTTATCAATTTATGGCAATGTCATTTTTATGTTTGGTCTCAACCAGGACGGATCCATATAAACCAATTATCCGAGCATTCATTCTACTTTTTTTTTTGGGTTATTTTTCCAGTGTACGGCGAAATCCTTCAGTGGTACGGATTCAAATGCTGGAAAATTCATTTCTAATAGAAAATGTTATGAAAAAGCTTGATACAAAAGTTCCAATTATTCCTATAATTAGATCATTGGCTAAAGCGAAATTTTGTACCATATTAGGGCATCCCATTAGTAAGCCGGTCTGGGCCGATTTATC